GCGGTAAGGCAGGGGACTGCAAATCCTTTATCCCCAGTTCAAATCTGGGTGTCGCCTGATCAACAAAATACTTAGAATTTCTTATTCTACTGATAGAATAGAACTCGACAAATTCTTGCCCTGCATAAGCAAAGGCAAAGGACGGAGCTTGTCGATACTTGATTTATAGAATACATAGTTCTATAAAAGACTGTAAGTTGTTTTCTCAAAATCTGGTTCTGTTTGGGTTCTGGGTAGCGGCCCAAACAGATATACCAATAGGGATGAGGTAAGGCTTACTTATTAATTCCAGAACTACGAAAGTAAGAGGTCAGAAATCTTGGTATCCAAAGGTTCCTAAAGGACATTCCATTTTTGCTCCTAGGATTGAAGAAAAGATTATACGAAAGACTATCAAGACTTCCTAATTATCTTACACTACCTACACTAACGTAGGGTCTACTGACTCTGTCTGGAATTAGATTGGATAGACTGATGGGAAATCAATTTAGGAGTTGTGGAAAGGACTGAAGATACTTTGTATCCATACTTACGAGAGACTCCGAGTACTCAAACATTCAATCAGGATGGTTGGTCGGCTCTTATCTTATAGAATAACAGAGTCAAAGTAAAAAAAAAAAAGGATTTCTTTGGTCGTGTAAGGAGATTACAAAAAAAATGTATGTAATAATGGTAGTGATGTCTCCCCATTCTTTCACAGAAAGAAAGACAGTAAGGCTTAGATCAAATAGGAAATGTAGGTATCCAATAGATAGTTATCTATCTTGATGGTATATATTTTTTTTTTATTTTTGCTTATGAAAGAAAGGTAACAAAACAAACAATAGGTCTTACTATTCCCACATGTTCCATTAGGAGCATTCCTTTGCAATTTGCAAGGAAAAGGTGTGTGTATCATATTTTTACTTAATACTTCCCAATTCTACCAGAAATCCTATAAAGAATCTGTTACGAGTGGATTCATTGAATTGGTTCATCAATAGCCTTAAGTCAGAATCCTATTTTGACTCTGCGCCATTGATTCTACTATGATTATTGATCAATAATGGAATAATTCCTTCATAGAAATAGGAGATATAATTCACATGGATATAGTAAGTCTCGCTTGGGCTGCTTTAATGGTAGTCTTTACATTTTCCCTTTCACTCGTAGTATGGGGAAGGAGTGGACTCTAGGTATATTAATAATTGATTGAGTAATCGATTGAGTAATCGAATTGTATCAATTGTTTAATTGATCGTTTTGCATTGATCGTTTTTCGAAGCTTTATTTTTAAAAAGCTTGTCTCTCTTTCAAAATTATACTGGAAAGACAATAATGAATAATAACCATTCGATCAAACAACGAATGATTACTATAGTTTAGTTGTATTTCAAAACTCAAATCTACGCATGATAGGAAATTTTTTCCAACCGAATTCCTCCTAAATATTCTGTTTGGATAAACCTGTTCTTACCAGAATTATGGATATTACAACGAGAAAAAACCAATCCCTAGTTTTTTCTTTATTTGTTTCTCTCTTTCTTTACTTTCACTGTTCTAAGAACAAATCGTTCTGCTATTAGATTACGACGATACTTACTTTCTACTGGAAGTGACTAGTGGTTGTCCAAAGAGGTTCTACACATAATAAAATTAGATCTTTCTTCCGCTGAGTGATCCACCACATATCATACATTTAACATTTTAGACTCCTAGAGATTTTTTTATGCTTTTTTGACTCATCTCATGTCATGTTTAAGCATGAAAAATGGTCCGAGTCCCCTTTACTAATCTACTTCCTTTCAAAATCTGAAGAAGTTACCATAGAACTTCGTAAATGATCTGTTAATGGCTCAATCAATGACTTCTTGGGATGGGAAATCAAAAAAATTCCTTGGTTTTGTTTTCTTTTGCTATAGTATATTCCTATACTATTCTTCCTCTATTGATTCTTTTGATGGATCCCGGAACCTATATATAAAATTATAAGAAACCTAGGAATTAGAAGAATTGGCCTTCGATTATTTTGGGTTGATCGAAATCGAGTGGATGTAGCGAAAAAAAGAAATAGAATTAGACTGCTATTTCGATGTACTAGTCTACTATTTAGATTAGATGTACATCTAATACATCATATACATACATATTGTAAATTGATCTATATAAACCCTCCATTTAGATAAAGTCTATATCTGTATACAATACAACTTTATATGATAATATCATTGTATACAATATTAGATAATATAAAAAAAATACTCTAAAGTGTGGTAGAAAGGACTATATATAGTCCTTTCTACCACACTTTATGATTCCAACCAGATCATTTCATTTAAGACTTGGAATTTTCTTTTAATCCCTTTCTTTCATTTCTTCAATCATTGAAAAAAGGATTGATAAGAACTAATAATTCAGATTCAAATTAATCATTTTGACTGACTGTTTTTACGTAGATAATAAGTAAAAAAGCAGTAGGAACTAGAATGAACAGTGCAGTAGCAATAAATGCGAGAATATTGACTTCCATAATTTCATTATTTATTTATTTTTTTCTTCGCAATAACTCGGGATGTAATCCCATAGAGATGAGAAATTTAACTCCTGTAAATTCATTGGGATGAATTGATCCTGATGATACTGAATAGGATCAATATTATGAATAACAATATCTGATCTATCAAATCGATTCATCGTCGAGAATTGAATAGTATAACATGGGAAGATCCTTTATCCATACTAATTACGAAATGGGATTTTTTATTGGATCAGGAATCCCATTGGATTTTTCATCCTCTTCCACTTTTTCTTTTCTATAACCTACTGTCTTCCTTATCTTATACAACTCTCCTTCCTGTGTATTATACTTACAATTATGAGGTATTATATGACCGGTATTCTATGGGTCACACACAGACCCAAACGAGGTGAGATGGAAAAAAAGGGATTAAATAAAAAAGATCAAATATTCCAACAAATTTACTGAAAAGGGTCCTTGCTCGGTCTTTTCTTTTATTTTATTAGTATCCTCTTTCTTGTATTTATTTGTACTGGAATGCATACATCAAAAATGATGTCTGCAATTTGAATGAGAATGAGATAGATTGTTTACAATTAGTCATTGAGGATACACAAACAAAGTCAGAACTAGAAAAGGTGTGGTTTAACCTGAAAAGTACTCTGTCGGGGTAATTATGTTAAGTTCATTGTCCATCGTACAATAAACGAATACCATTTTTGTATGTACTCCCGGTAAAATAGGATCACTCTACTCCATTTCATTGATCAAGAACAATCGAAAAAGAAAGTAAGACGAGGATGGTATCTCTAAAAATACTGAATATAGTAATACCACCAATTGTACTAATGTACATATGATATGTCTCTCCTTTATCAATCGGGAGTAGTGGAAAGATTTGAAATTCCCGTATCCATATTTGTGTGATGATAAATGCGAAATAAAAAACAAAAGAAATAAGGATCCCCACTGGGGATTAGATCTTGCTTCCTGTCCCCCTTTTCCGTGAAAAGAGAGAGATAAATTGATAAATTCACCGGATCCTAGTTCGGGACTGACGGGGCTCGAACCCGCAGCTTCCGCCTTGACAGGGCGGTGCTCTGACCAATTGAACTACAATCCCAGCGAAGTGTATGGCATACATATTCTTAATGTTACATATTCTTAATGTAATCATAAGAACATTCTAGTCCTAGTCGTCGTATTGTAAGAAAGACAGGAATGATATACTGATATCATATCCACATATAATATGGGCTATAGTGAGAGTGACACGGATTACTAGTAACCAATAATTATTTTACGGCCAAAAGTGGATAATCAATCAGAAAAAAGAACTAAACTTTTTTGTTTGCTTTTCATGATACTTTACTTAATTAAGTAAAGTATCATGAATTAGATCCTTAGAAAGATCAGAAAGAGAAAAATAGGGATAGAGAAAAAAAATTGATTCTTTCTCTTTATTTCTACGGATTAGGCATTTCCATTTATGGAAGACAAATTGGTTATATCATATTCATGGAGCGGTGAATTATTGGGCCGAGCTGGATTTGAACCAGCGTAGACATATTGCCAACGAATTTACAGTCCGTCCCCATTAACCACTCGGGCATCGACCCAGGAAGAATTCATTCTAGGCTTATCGATAATCTATGATCAACTTCCTTTCATAGTACCCTACCCCCAGGGGAAGTCGAATCCCCGCTGCCTCCTTGAAAGAGAGATGTCCTGAACCACTAGACGATAGGGGCATATACGCCCGACCATCATCATACTATGATGATAGTATGAGCAGTTTTTTGGAATTGTCAATATAGTCTAATGGTATGACTAGATCCAAAAAATCTTTCCTACTTTCTTTTATGTTATGATTTTTTAGAATTTTTTTCAAAAATTCAAAATAATAATCTTATTTTGGAGTAAATCCAATTTATTGTTCCTGAATGAACTCCTATGCATATACGTATATATTATGTACATATAGTACATATATACATATATGCAGTAGACTCATAATGAAAAAAAATGGCTAATTCATGAATTGAATAAAACGGCCCTTTTAACTCAGTGGTAGAGTAACGCCATGGTAAGGCGTAAGTCATCGGTTCAAATCTGATAAAGGGCTTTTTTTTCCACTAAACTCAAGTTTTAGCCTTCGTTTTTCAGCGGAAAATATCTCTATTATTTTTTCTAAAAAGAAAAGGATAACCACCATTATAACGAATTCTTATTATTCTGACTTTAAGTTAGGAAGTTGAACATTTATTGATTAGCAAAATGACTAATTGCACGTATTAGGAGTAGTCCACCTGTAGTGACATAGTAGTCCTCCTCATGTCTCATTATTCACAAATTTTTTGTCCTGGGACATAACAGAAATATTCTATAATACTCTATATATACAATTCCTATTATTAATCGACAAACCAAGGTGTTCTTATTTCTCCAATGTTCTTATAACACCCACTATCAAATTCTAAATAAAGAAAAAGTAAGTGGACCT